ATTAAAGCATGATAATTTCCTGAAAATTATTTTTGGACATCATATACAGATAAGATAGCCGATTAGATAATATTGTGTACCCATTTATGCTCTGGGATTTATATCTATCCATAATTGTAGTTCTAATTGAAATTACGAAGGATTTTTTTTTTTCACTAAAAAAACAAATACTGATTGTATCAATTTGGATTTTCTTATATCATTAAGGAAACTCAAATTTAGATTAAAATTTACAAATCATTAATGAATTAATAGTTAACGGTTCCAGTTTGTTCTGAATTTTTACTTTTGTGACTGAAAAATCCAAATTTTGTTTTTCACTATAAAAAAAGGGGGGCTTTTTAGAAATTGTGTGGTTTTAAGATGCTATACAATCAATCGAAGGGATGTATCCAATCCAAAGAAAAAAAAATAAAGATTTCTTAAAGTAATTAAGTAAAGGGGGATTGAGATTAAAAATCCAAGTACAATAAAAAAGAAGGAAAAAGTATAATTTTTTAATAAATTTATATTTGGTATCATTTTGGCGGCATGGCCGAGCGGTAAGGCGGGGGACTGCAAATCCTTTTTCCCCAGTTCAAATCCGGGTGTCGCCTAATCACGAAAAGAATTGAACTACCTTCTTCTGGGAAAGAAGGAAATAAATAGGTATAGGTATGGGATAAGCGTAAGTGGTGTTATATCTTTCTTTTATATTTTTATACTTTCTCCTTAACTTAATGAAGTACAACAAAAGAAAGAATAGGTTTTTTATTCTTTCTACATATTTAGTAGCGTTTGTTTGATATTTCCAAGAGGGTCTCCGCCTATTTTGCTTAATCTTTTCTGATTAAACTGGAAATCTTCTAAGGCCTTATTAGGCCTTATTAGAAGTTATAATTGTATTTAGTGGATTGTTTCATCAACAATGTTAGGTTAGAATTACTTTTTGACTCTGCACCAGCAATTCCACTATTATTTATTAGTGAACAATAATTCAAGAATTCCTTCATAGAGGTAGGGGACATAATTCACATGGATATAGTAAATCTTGCTTGGGCTGCTTTAATGGTAGTCTTTACATTTTCCCTTTCACTCGTAGTATGGGGAAGAAGTGGACTCTAGAAATACTACTAATTGAGTTGAGAAATTAACCTGTATAAATTTTTTTTTTTTTTAATCATTCGGTTCATAAAAGGTTTTTTTTTTATTTTAAATTTCACTATTTCAATTTAAAATTAAATTTTTAAATTGAAATAGAAAAATATCTTCGTTTCGAAATTATCTTTAATTTTAGTGGAATAATGTAGTTTATGAATTTTATGAATAATATATATGAAGAATACTCCTTTAATCAAACAAGTATTTAAATTATTTTCGTGTGGGTATTTCGAAAGTAAAAAGAATACTAAAGTAAAAGAACGAAATAGAAATAGTAGGAAATTTAGTCCAATTGAACTCTTCATCAATTTTGTATTTCGCTTAATCGCTTCTTACCAAAATTATATATGTACTATGAGGAACAGCTAACCCGTTTTTTATTTTTTTTTTTTAATTTGGGAAATTTTATTTATGGTGTACTTGTTTTATTGAACTCATTGTTCAAGCATTAAAAATCGAGGATGTTTACTAATCCCCCTCCCTTTTTTTTTTTCGAAATCCGAAGAAGTTCCCATGAATCGTCGGTCAAAGTATTACTTGATTTTATTATACTCATCTAAGAGGTCATTTATTCGGGATTCATATTAAAAAGAATAAGCAATCCAGTAATTAGAATCGTAAGAGTAGCCTTTCAATCATTTCAAATTGATTGAAATCAACACAAATTAAATACAAGACAAATGGCTAAAGCAAAGAACTAGAATTGGGTCGAACACTCTATTCTATATAATTGATATACATATACACCGATATATAGGATACTATTGTAGATTGATCTATATTAAAATTAAATTAACCTGTATTAATATATATATCTTCCAATATAGAACTATTTCTATAGAATTATATTTTTTATTTACAATTTTTTTTTTTCTTTAGTTCTTTAAAAGAAAAGATAATCGGGAGTTCGGCGAAAACGAGAGAGTCTTATTTGTATTAAGGGCAATATATATTTTTATTTTGGATATTGAATGAAATAAAATCAAATTAATTAGAGTGGATGAATCTTGAAATAGAGTGGATTAATCTTGAAACAAGATATGTATCGTACCAAGCAAACGAAACTAGGCGGTTCGATAAAAATAAATCGTTGTTGTGACTAAACAGTTATGGATGATTTAATAATTTATTCAACTTCGAATCGACTAATCTGGTATATTTTCCACATTAATAGGAGTACGTCTATGCTTCTGCTTTACGAATATGATTTTTTCTGGGCATTTCTGACAGTATCAAGTGTTATTCCTATTTTGGCGTTTATAATTTCCGGGTTTTTAGCCCCGATTAGCAAAGGACCCGAAAAACTTTCGAGTTATGAATCGGGAATAGAACCAAAGGGAGGTGCTTGGTTACAATTTCG